ATGTGCAATATTGCAATAGTATAATATACACATCAAACAATATATGAATAACAATTATGTCTGTACAGTAACGAGTGCGAAAAACACTTCTAGAGCTTTTCCTGTTTCCGGGGGGTTTGCAGGAGTCTTAGAGATCTTAGGAGTTTGGGGGGGGTAGGGGGGGTTTACGCGCAGAAACCGGGGGGTGATGATAGGAAGGCTTGGGGAAAATTAAATATCTGATTAAACTTTATGCTCATGATATCAGTTATGCAATTCTTCTATCAATATCTTATCACCATTCATGCTATTTCTTTCAAGCAAGGAAAATGTTCAACCTTGTCTGTCATATCTGTATGCACTCTGGGATGTCAAATGAAAGGAAAAAAAAAAAAGAAACCCGCCACACTCTGGAAAGAATGCTCGGCATGGTGGGTAACGAGGAGTATGTATTACCACCATTAACTTATGCAAGCGTCAATGAAAGTATGGGGAATTATAACAATTATTGGACCTGAAATAGGAACCAGATGCCAGGAATAGTTCACTAAGTGAAACCCCCACGAATATCTGTCCTTGACCTTCAAGAACCGTTGACATTAAGGAATCAACTGATGGTGGGCTCTTACTACATTAAATATGGGAAATGAATAGAATGGTGGGTACTTGGTATATCTTGACTATGTGAGAGGTGTGATCGGTCTTAAACTATCGTTCAGCAACCTATAAATTAATTATTGGAGAATTTTCAATTGTGGTTTATGTATTTCTTAGTTGAAATGGTGTTGGCAAATATGTGGGATATTAATGTATGTTTTTGTAAATAATATGTATTTATATATAGGATATGTTTGATATAAAATAATGGTGATAATACATATATGCATTGCGTTTGCATCGAAGGCAGAGCCCGGCAAACAATAGTCTAAATTAGGATCCTAGCTTTGGGAGTTAGGGGCGGGGGTTAGAGTCCCCTTTGTTTGAAGCAGTAGGAAGGACTTTAACCTTCGACGTCCGGTTTACAAGACCGGCGCTCTGGCGCTGAGCTACTAGTGCAGTATCATTCAAGGATTTTGTTTTCTAGTCAACCGCTGAGGGGGGCGAGGACGAGAAAGAGGAAGAAGTAGAGGAAAGACGCAATTTGTCCAATAATGACGAATGGGTGTTCAACGGGCATACCTCCAATTCAGGTGAGGATGGCGACGTCTGCAACTAAAAGTCAGAAGAGGAATTGCGTAATAGGACGGAAGGTTAAGCCTCGTTGTTTAGAGGTGTGAAGAATAGGAACAACTATCAGGACAAGGATCGAGAACAGAAGGGCGAGGACCCCGCCAAGCTTGTTAGGAATTGAGCGGAGGATAGCGTAGGCGAATAGGAAGTATCATTCGGGTTTAATATGAGGTGGGGTAACTAGAGGATTTGCAGGGGTAAAGTTGTCGGGGTCTCCGAGCAGGTTGGGGGAGAAGAGGGCGAGGGAAATGAGGGCGATTAAAAGGATTGCGAAGCCTAATAAGTCTTTGTAGGAGAAGTAAGGGTGAAAAGAGATTTTATCGGCGTCTGAGTTTAGGCCTGTGGGGTTGTTGGACCCGGTTTCGTGGAGGAAAATAAGGTGAACTATTGTTGCAGCTGCAATAATGAAGGGAAGGAGGAAGTGGAAGGCGAAGAAGCGGGTTAGGGTGGCGTTGTCTACGGAAAACCCGCCTCAGATTCATTGGACTAAAGAGTTGCCAATATAGGGGACTGCGGAGAGAAGGTTTGTAATGACAGTGGCGCCTCAGAACGATATTTGGCCTCATGGGAGGACGTAGCCCACAAAAGCTGTTATCATAGTTAAAAGGAGGAGAATTACTCCAATGTTTCAGGTTTCTTTGTAGAGGTAGGAGCCGTAGTACAAGCCTCGGCCGATGTGGAGATAAATGCAAATGAAGAAAAAGGATGCGCCGTTAGCGTGCATGTTTCGGATGAGTCAGCCGTAATTAACATCACGACAGATGTGGGCAACGGAGGAAAAGGCGGTGGCGATATCGGAGGTGTAATGTATGGCTAGGAAGAGGCCTGTCAGGATTTGGGCAGCTAGACAGAGCCCTAGCAGGGAGCCAAAGTTTCATCAAACAGAAATGTTTGAAGGAGCTGGGAGATCAACTAGTGCGTCGTTTGCAATTTTTAGGAGGGGGTGGGTTTTTCGGAGGTTGGCCATTATTGTTTTTGTAGTTGAATAACAACGGTGGTTTTTCAAGTCATTAGTCCTGGTTAGAGTCCTGGCAGAAACTATGGTTTATATTATGTTTATATTTTTATTAGGGCTGGTGCTAGGTCTTGCGGCGGTTGCTTCTAATCCTTCGCCGTATTTTGCGGCGTTAGGGTTGGTTGCGGTAGCAGGAATGGGGTGTGGGGTGTTAGTGGGACATGGGGGGTCTTTTTTATCTTTAATTTTATTTTTGATTTATTTGGGGGGAATATTAGTAGTATTTGCATATTCGGCAGCATTGGCTGCTGAGCCCTATCCTGAGGGTTGAGGGAGTTGGCCTGTTTTGGGAGTAATAGTGGCGTATGTATTAGGGGTGGGTGTGGCGGCGGTGCTATTTTGAGGGGGGTGATACGAGGGGGCTTGGATGTCTGCTGATGAATTTGTTGAGTTTTCGGTTTTTCGGGGGGATGTTGGAGGGGTAGCCTTGATGTACTCAATGGGTGGGGGTGTTTTGGTAATAGGGGCCTGAGTGTTGCTGTTAACGTTGTTTGTGGTGTTGGAGTTAACGCGGGGTTTAAGTCGAGGGGCCCTTCGAGCTGTTTAATAGAGTAGCAGTAGAAGAGCTAAACCGAAGGTGAAAAAGAAGAGGGAAAGATAGGTTTTGATCATGCCCTGTTGAATGTTGTTAGTTGTTGTAATTAGAGGGAGGTTAAGGGTAGCAGTTGCTTTTGGGCCAATTTTTTCTAGTCAGGTTTGGTCGACTGTTTGGGAGGCGATGGTCTGTCCTAAAATCAGGTTTAGTTTGGGGACGAGGCGATGAATGACTATTGGGAAGAAACCTAATATGTTAGAAAAATGGTGAGGAGAAAGGGTTGGTATTGGCTTGTATTGCTTGTTGGTCAGTGAGGCGAGCTCTAGTGCGGTGAGGAGGCCAATAATAGTCACTGTTAGGGCGGCAGCTTTGAGAAGGAAAGGCATGGATATAACTGGTGTTTTTAGGGGGGTAATATTGGAGGTAATTAGGAGACCGGCGATAACACTTCCTCAGGCTAGGCGTTTGATAGGGTTAATAACTGTTGAATTATTTTCGTTAATTGGGGAGAGGGGGTTGAAGCGGGGGTGGCCTATTGAGACGAAGAAAATTACTCGAAGACTGTAGATAGCGGTGAAGGAAGTGGCTAGGAGGGTGAGGAAGAGGGCCCAGGCGTTTAGGTAAGATGTGTTTAAGGCTTCAATAATAGCGTCTTTTGAAAAGAAGCCTGCTAAGAAGGGGGTTCCTGTAAGGGCTAGGCTTCCAATGGTCAAGCAGGAAGATGTGAAAGGGGTCAGGTGATGTATACCTCCCATTTTTCGGATGTCTTGCTCGTCGTTTAGGCTATGAATAATAGACCCTGAGCAGAGGAAGAGTATGGCTTTAAAGAATGCGTGGGTGCAGATGTGAAGGAAGGCAAGTTGGGGTTGGTTAAGTCCAATTGTTACTATTATTAGGCCCAGTTGACTTGAGGTTGAGAAAGCAACGATTTTTTTAATGTCGTTTTGGGTGAGGGCGCAGGTTGCGGTAAAGAGGGTGGTAAGGGCCCCTAAGCAAAGGCAAATGGTTAGGGCGGTTTGGTTGTTTTCTAGTATTGGGCTTATGCGGATGAGGAGGAAGATGCCTGCTACGACTATGGTGCTTGAATGCAGTAGGGCAGAGACCGGTGTAGGACCTTCTATGGCAGAGGGGAGCCAGGGGTGGAGGCCAAACTGAGCGGACTTACCAGTGGCAGCAATAATGAGGCCAATGAGGGGATAAGTTAGGTCAAAGTCTTTGGATAAGGTAAATATTTGTTGCATTTCTCAGGAGTTAAGAGAGGTTGCAATTCAGGCTATAGCAAAAATTAGTCCAATGTCTCCTACTCGGTTGTAGATTACTGCCTGAAGGGCAGCGGTGTTTGCGTCTGCACGGCCGTATCATCAGCCGATGAGGAGAAAAGATATAATTCCGACGCCTTCTCAGCCGATGAATAGTTGAAATATATTGTTTGCGGTAACAAGAATAATTATGGCAATAAGGAAAATCAGCAGGTATTTAAAAAACCGGTTTATGTTTGGGTCGGCATGTATATATCAGGAGGCAAATTCAAGGATTGACCAGGTGACATAAAGGGCAACGGGGGTGAAGATAATTGAGTAGATATCAAATTTGAGGCTAATATTAATATCAAAGGTGTGGGTGTTTATTCAAGTTCAGCTGGTGATAATTGTTTCTGCGCCTTCGTTAAGGAAGAGGCAGAGAGGGAGGATGCTAGTAAAGAAGGCTCATTTTACTGCTGTTTTAACTTGGGTTAGTGCTCAGTTGGGAGGGAGGGGGGTGGGGGAGAAGGAGGAGAGGACGGGGGATGTAAGTAATAAAAAAATAAGAATTAAACTAGTGGTTATTATGGTGGAGGTGAAGTGCATAGCTGCTACTTGGATTTGCACCAAGAGTTTTTGGTTCCTAAGACCAACGGATGAGCTGTTATCCTTTAGAAGCGGGGCGAGTGAGCTCAGGAGTTTAACCCAAGAGGCAAAAATTAGCAGTTTTTGTTGTTGTCAACCTCTCTCGGTGAATAAGGGGGTTTTAACCTCTGTCTTTAGAATCACAATCTAATGTTTTTGTTAAACTATATCTACAGGCGGTCCACCCTCAAATTAATTCGGGCTTAGAGATTAGAAGAATCAGGGGCAGGAGATGAAGGGCTAGGAGGAGGTGTTCTCGGGAGTGTGTTGGGTCGAGGGAGATAATATGTGTTGGTAGGGGCCCCCGTTGTGTTATAAGAAATATGTACAGGGAGTAGCCTGCAGTAATTAGGGTTCCAGCCCCTGTAAGTGCAATTGTCCATCAGGATCAGTGGAATAAGGAGGTAATAATTATGAGTTCTCCTATTAGATTTGGAAGAGGAGGGAGGGCAAGATTTGCAAGGCTAGCGATGAATCATCATGCGGTTATTAGGGGTAGAACCATTTGGAGTCCTCGGGCTAGTACTATGGTTCGGCTGTGGGTTCGTTCGTAATTTGTGTTAGCTAGGCAAAAGAGGGCGGAGGAAGTCAGACCGTGTGCGATTATTAGAATGAGGGCTCCTGTGAAACCTCAGGGGGTTTGGATTAGAATACCTGCTGCTACGAGCCCCATATGGCTTACTGAGGAGTAGGCAATTAGGGATTTTAAGTCTGTTTGGCGGAGGCAGATTGAGCCTGTTATAATTACCCCTCAGAGGGCGAAGATAATGAAGGGGTAGCTGAGTTCTTTGGTGAGGGGCTCCAGTATAATTATTATTCGTATTATTCCGTAACCCCCTAGTTTTAGTAAGACTGCGGCTAGAACTATGGAGCCGGCGATTGGGGCTTCAACGTGTGCTTTGGGAAGTCAGAGATGGGCCCCATAGAGGGGTATTTTTACTAGGAAGGCGAGCAAGCAACCGGCTCATCATAGTTTGTCGGCGAAAGAAGAGAGTTGTAGGGAGGGGGCATATTGTAGTGTTAGAAGGGATAGGGTACCAGTGCTGTTTTGGAGTAGTAGGAGGGCGACAAGCAGGGGGAGCGAGCCTGCTAGTGTGTAAAATAGAAAGTAAGTGCCCGCGTTTAGTCGTTCTGTTTGATTACCTCAACGAGTAATAATTACAAGGGTCGGAATAAGAGTAGCCTCAAATATAATATAAAATATAATTACTTCGGTTGCGCCGAAGGCCATAATAAGGAAGATTTGTAAAGATGTAAGGAGGGTAATGTAGGTTCGTTGGCGGGAGGAAGGCTCGGACGCTGTGTGGTTTTGGCTTGCAAGGATTATCAGGGGGAGAAGCCAACAGGTTAGTGCAAGAAGGGGGGTGGAGAGGGGGTCCGTTGCTATGTAAGGGCTGAGGAAAGACCAGCCTGATTCTGCGGATGATTTTAATCAGGTTAGGCTAGTTAAGGAAATGATTAGACTGTAGGAAAGGGTGGTGGATCAGAGGTGTTTGGTCGGGATGGCCCAAATAGTGGGAATAAGCATAACAGTAGGGAGGAGGATTTTTAGCATTGTAGAAGATTTAGGTTTTGGAGTCGGTCTGTTCCGTGGGTGCGGGCAGTGGCAACAAGTAGTGCGAGGCCGGCGCTTGCTTCACAGGCTGAGAAAGCCAGGAGAAGTATGGGGGAGGCTGAAAAGTTGGTGGCGTTAAGTTGAAGGGTTCATATGGAGAGGGCAATAAAAAGTGAGAGTATTATACCTTCCAAACATAGGAGAGCGGAGAGAAGGTGGGTTCGGTGGAATGCCAGGCCTGCTAGGCCTAGAAGAAAGGTAGAGGAAAAGGCGAAATGTGTGGGGGTCATTAGACGGTCATGGACTTTAACCACAAGCTCTTGAGCCGAAATCAAGGGTTTTTCTTAAACTAACAGCCTATTCAGCCCATTCCAGGCCGCCTTGAATTCATTCATAAATCAGGCCGAGGGTTAATAATACAAGAACAGCGAAGGCTCAAGTGAATGTCATGAGAGGGGAAGAAAGCTGATCTCCTCAGGGAAGGGGAAGGAGTAGTGCAATTTCCAAGTCGAATAAGAGGAAAAGGATTGCAACGAGGAAGAAGCGAAGGGAGAAGGGTAGCCGAGCGGATCCCAGGGGATCAAAGCCACATTCATAGGGGGAAAGTTTCTCATGGTCAGGTGTTATTTGGGGAAGTCAAAAAGAAACAATAGCGAGGATAGTGGAAAGGGTAATAGAAATAATGAGTATCGTTGTGATTAAGTTCATTATCTTTCCTTGGGGTTTAACCAAGACTAGGTGATTGGAAGTCACAGGTACTAGCTTTAATACTAGAAAGATATGAGCCTCATCAGTAAATTGAGATGTAGAGGAATAGTCAGACAACGTCTACAAAATGTCAGTATCAGGCGGCTGCTTCAAAACCAAAGTGGTGTTCAGAGGTAAAATGATATAGGACTTGTCGTAGAAGGCAGATGGCCAGGAAGGTAGAGCCAATGATTACGTGGAGTCCGTGGAAACCGGTTGCTACGAAGAAGGTGGAACCATAAACCCCGTCTGCAATAGTGAAGGGGGCTTCGTAGTATTCTATTGCTTGAAGAAAGGTAAAGTAGAAGCCTAGAAGAATGGTTAAGGCGAGGGACTGGATTGCTTCTTTCCGATGTCCTTCTATGATGCTGTGGTGCGCTCAGGTGACTGTTACCCCTGAGGCTAGTAGGACGGCTGTGTTGAGTAGGGGTACTTCGAAGGGGTCTAAGGGGGTAATCCCTGTAGGGGGTCAGCAGCCTCCTAGTTCCGGAGTGGGGGCGAGGCTAGCGTGGTAAAAGGCTCAGAAGAAACCTAGGAAGAAGAATACTTCTGAGGTAATAAAAAGGATCATCCCATATCGGAGACCTTTTTGGACAGGAGGGGTGTGGTGCCCTTGGAATGTTCCTTCTCGGACGATGTCCCGTCATCATTGGTATATGGTTAGAAGAAGAAGGATAAGACCTAGGGTTAATAAGGTTATATTATTGAAGTGCATTCAGATTGCTAAACCGGAGGTTAGTAGAAGGGCGCCTACTGCGCCTGTTAGGGGTCATGGGCTGGGGTCAACTATGTGATATGCGTGTACTTGATGGGCCATTAAACGTTTTCTTGTAGGTAGAGGCTTAAGAGAAGGACAAAGACATAGGCTTGGATTATGGCTACTGCAACTTCTAAAAGAGTCAGGAGGAACAGCAGGATTGCGGTCAGAATAGCTACTGTAGGCATAAGGGGGAGGAGGACGAAGGCGGCGGTGGCAATAAGTTGAATTAAAAGGTGACCGGCTGTGAGGTTTGCGGTCAGCCGTACGCCAAGTGCGAGGGGGCGAATAAATAAGCTAATTGTCTCGATAATAATTAGAACAGGAATTAGGAGGGTGGGGGTGCCTTCTGGTAATAGGTGGCCTAGGGCATGGGTAGGCTGGTTTCGTATGCCAATAATGACTGTTGCAAGTCAGAGGGGGACGGCGAAGGCTATGTTGAGGGAGAGCTGTGTTGTAGGGGTAAAGGTGTAGGGCAGGAGACCAAGTATGTTCAAGGTAATGAGGAAAAGTATGAGGGAGGCTAGAAGGGCTGCTCATTTATGACCCCCTAAACTCAGAGGTTGGAAAATTTGTTGGGTAAAGCGGTTAATAAACCATCCTTGGAGTGTGACGAGGCGGTTGTTTAGTCAACGTGGGGCAGGTTTAGGGTAGAGGATTCAGGGTAAGCTGAGGGCAAGGGCAATAAGGGGGACTCCCAGGTATGTGGGGCTCATAAATTGGTCAAAAAAGCTTAGTATCATGGTCAATTTCAGGGCTCTGTTTTGGGTTTCTCTGTGCTTTGGAGCGTGGGGTCGTTTGGGAAGGTGTGTGCTAGCACTTTTGGGGGAATGACTGTTAGGAAAATTAGTCAGGAGAAGACTAGAATGGCAAATCAAGGTGCGGGGTTAAGTTGTGGCATTTCGCTAGGGGTGGGCGGGAGTCACCAGTCTTTAGCTTAAAAGGCTAACGCTATTCCCTATTTAGCTTCTTAGCGAAGCGTCTTCAAGTATTAAGGAGGATCAGTTTTCAAAGTGTTCTAGCGGGACCGCTTCTACCACAATAGGTATAAAGCTGTGGTTTGCGCCGCAAATTTCAGAGCATTGGCCATAAAAGACTCCGGGGCGGGATGCAATAAATGCTGTTTGGTTTAAGCGCCCTGGGACGGCGTCTATTTTTACTCCTAGACTTGGGACGGCTCAGGAGTGAAGTACATCTTCGGCAGAAATTAGGACTCGAATGGGGGATTCAACTGGGATTACTATTCGATGGTCTGCTTCTAGAAGGCGAAATTGGCCCGGGGTTAAGTCTTGGGTGGGAATTATGTATGAGTCAAAGCCGAGGTCTTCATAGTCAGTATACTCGTAACTTCAGTATCATTGGTGGCCTATTGCTTTAATTGTAAGATGAGGGTCGTTGATTTCATCTATAAGATAAAGAATGCGTAGTGAGGGGAGGGCGATGAGAATCAGAATAATAGCTGGGAGCAGGGTTCAAATGATTTCGATTTCTTGTGAGTCTAGGATAAATTTATTAGTTAGTTTGGTTGTTACTATAGCCACAATAATGTAAAGCACGAATGTGCTAATTAAAAAGACAATTATTAAGGCATGGTCGTGGAAGTGAAGAAGTTCTTCTATTACAGGTGAAGCTGCATCTTGAAAACCTAGTTGAGAGGGATGTGCCATTGTTGTAAGACACGCGGGGCTTAAACCCGCAATTTTGCCTTGACAAGGCAATGTAATAGTCAATTTTACTAGTGTCTTATGAAGAAAGTGACAGAGTGGTTATGTGGCTGGCTTGAAACCAGTTTATGGGGGTTCAATTCCTCCCTTTCTCGTTAGTGGGGGTTTGAGGGGGCGGAAGCAGGTTTTTCGTAGTTTAATCAAGCTTGTTGAACTTGGACGAAGGCCGGCTCTTCAAAGGTATGATAAGGAGGAGGGCAGCCGTGAAGTCATTCTACGTTTGTAGATGTGAGTTCCACTGATGAAACTTCTCGTTTAGCGGCGAATGCTTCTCAAATAATAAATAAAAACATAATTACTGCGATTAGGGAAATTATTGAGCCAATGGAAGAAACTGTATTTCAAAGGGTGTAGGCGTCGGGGTAGTCGGAGTATCGGCGAGGTATCCCTGCCAGTCCCAGAAAATGTTGGGGGAAGAAAGTTATATTTACACCAGCAAACATTACTCCAAAATGGATTTTGGTTCAGGTGTCGTGGAGCGTGTATCCTGAGAATAAAGGGAATCAGTGGACGAAGCCGGCAACGATGGCAAATACGGCTCCTATAGAGAGGACATAGTGGAAGTGGGCAACGACGTAATATGTGTCGTGGAGCATAATATCTAGAGAAGAGTTGGCAAGGACAATCCCGGTTAGGCCTCCAACTGTAAAGAGGAAAATGAAACCGAGAGCCCATAAGAGCGGAGTTTCTCATTTAATTGAGCCGCCGTGCAGAGTGGCCAGTCAGCTGAAGACTTTTACTCCGGTTGGGATGGCAATAATCATTGTGGCGGAAGTAAAGTAGGCTCGTGTGTCTACGTCCATTCCTACAGTAAACATGTGGTGAGCTCAGACAATAAACCCTAGGAGGCCAATGGCCATTATGGCTCAGACCATTCCCATGTATCCGAAGGGTTCTTTTTTACCCGCGTAGTACGCAACAATGTGCGAGATTATACCGAAGCCAGGGAGGATAAGGATATAAACTTCAGGGTGACCAAAGAATCAGAACAAATGCTGGTAAAGGATGGGGTCTCCTCCTCCGGCAGGGTCAAAGAAGGTTGTATTAAGGTTTCGGTCTGTGAGAAGCATTGTGATGCCGGCAGCAAGCACGGGTAGGGATAGTAAAAGCAATACTGCGGTAATTAGGACGGATCACACAAACAGAGGTGTCTGGTACTGAGAGATGGCAGGGGGTTTCATGTTAATAATTGTTGTAATAAAATTAATTGCGCCAAGAATAGATGACACCCCGGCTAAATGAAGGGAGAAGATGGTTAAATCGACAGAAGGTCCCGCGTGGGCGAGATTGCCTGAGAGTGGAGGATAAACAGTCCACCCTGTGCCAGCCCCTGCTTCGACTCCGGAGGAGGCGAGGAGGAGAAGGAATGAAGGGGGAAGGAGTCAGAAGCTTATATTGTTTATTCGAGGGAAGGCTATGTCGGGCGCACCAATCATAAGGGGCACTAGTCAGTTTCCAAAGCCTCCGATCATAATTGGCATTACTATAAAGAAAATTATTACAAAAGCATGTGCTGTAACAATTACATTATAAATCTGGTCGTCTCCGAGGAGAGCGCCGGGTTGGCTTAGTTCTGCCCGAATTAGGAGGCTAAGTGCGGTTCCTACTATTCCGGCCCAAGCACCAAATACTAGGTAGAGGGTGCCGATGTCTTTGTGATTAGTTGAGAAGAATCAACGTGTGATTGCCACAGGTAAGATGGCTGAGTGACAAGCGGTGGATTGTAGCCCCACGCACAGAGGTTCAAATCCTCTTCTTATCAAGCCTCGAGGTGTTCTACATGTCGGATTGCAAATCCGAAGTAGCAGGTTAGACCCTGCCGGGGCTTTCCCCCGCCCTTTTGGAGGCGGGCGGGGGAAAGGTTAGACAGATGCTTGTTGGTTTAAGCGCTTAGCTGTTAACTAAGAGTTTGTAGGATCGAGGCCTTCCTGTCTAGTAAGGCTTTAGCTTAATTAAAGTGTCTGTTTTGCATACAGAAGATGTGGGTTAGTGTCCTGCAAGTTTTAGCAGGGGCTGGGAGATTTTCACTCCCGCTTAGGGCTTTGAAGGCCCTTGGTCTGGGTGCTATCCTAAGCCCCTTAGGAGGTTAATAAGGCGGAGATGGCAGGGGTGAGAGGTAGGAGGCAGATTGCTATTGCAGTGGAAGTGGCGAGGGGGTAGGTTAGTTGAGAGGAAGGTAAGCGTCAGGGGGTTGAACCTGTGAGGTTGTTAGGGGAGATAGTAAGGGTTATTGCGTAAGAGAGGCGTAGGTAAAAGTACAGGCTAAGTAGGGCTGAAAGGGCAGCTAAGGTTGCGGTGGGAGCAAGCCCTTGTTTGGCTAGTTCTTGAAGGATCAGTCATTTTGGTATGAAGCCTGTAAGAGGGGGGAGGCCCCCTAGGGAGAGTAGAATGAGGGGTGTGAGAGCTGTCAGGGCGGGGGCTTTTGCTCAGGATGTAGCAAGGGTATTGATATTTGTAGATTTGTTGAGTTTAAATACAAGGAATGTTGAAAATGTTATAATGAGATAGGTTAGAAGGGTGAGGAGGGTGATGGAGGGGGAGAATTGTAGAACCAGGATTATTCAGCCTAAATGGGCGATTGATGAATATGCAAGAATCTTGCGGAGTTGTGTTTGGTTTAATCCGCCCCAGCCTCCAATAAGCGTGGATGTAAGACCTAGAATAATAAGGAGTGTTGAGTTTGAAGGTTGAAGTTGAAGAATTAGGGCGAAGGGGGCAAGTTTTTGTCAGGTTGAAAGAATTAGGCCTGTGGTGAGGTCTAGGCCTTGCAGAACTTCGGGGAGTCAAGCATGAAGAGGGGCTAGGCCAATTTTGAGAGCAAGAGCAAGAGTAATTATGGTACTTGGGAGGGGGTGCGTAATTTGTTGAATTTCTCATTGGCCTATTAGTCAGGCGTTAGTCACACTTGCAAATAGAAGGGTAGCTGCAGCAGCAGCTTGAGTCAAAAAATACTTGGTTGTAGCTTCGACTGCGCGTGGGTGGTGATGTTGGGCTATTAGGGGAATGATGGCTAGTGTATTTATTTCAAGGCCTATTCAGGCGAGAAGTCAGTGGGAGCTAGCAAATGTAATTGTTGTGCCAAGGCCTAAGCCAAAGAGAAGAATGGCCAAGATGTAAGGATTCATTAGTAAAGGAAGGAGTTTAACCAACATGTTTGGGGTATGGGCCCAAAAGCTTATTTAGCTGACTTTACTAGGAAGTGGTGTAGTGGAAGCACTAAGAGTTTTGATCTCTTCAGGTAGGGTTCAAGTCCCTTCTTTCTAAGGAGTTGGAGGGACTTTAACCCTCATGATTCACTCTATCAAAGTGGTCCTTTACTTCAGGCACAGCTCCGGGTTATAGTTGTGGGGGTAGGCCTGTTAGTGCAATTGGAAGAGAGAGGTGTCAGACTACCAGGGCAAGGGTTAATGGTAGGAAGTTTTTTCAAATTAGGTGCATGAGTTGGTCATAACGAAATCGTGGGTAGGAGGCACGAACTCATAGGAAGAGGACGGAGAGAAGAGTTGCTTTAATTATAAGATTTGTTGTTGTAATTTCAGGGGCGGTGTGAAAGACAGAGGCGCCTAGAAATAGGGTTGCAGAAAGAGTGTTTATTAGGAGAATGTTGGCGTATTCAGCGAGGAAAAAAAGGGCGAAAGGACCTCCTGCGTATTCTACGTTAAAACCGGAGACGAGCTCGGACTCACCTTCTGTGAGGTCAAAAGGGGCTCGATTTGTTTCTGCAAGTGTGGAAATGTACCATATAGCGGCTAAAGGCCAGGCGGGGAGAATTAACCAAACACTTTCTTGGGCGACGCTAAATGTTTGTAGGGTGAAGCCTCCGGTAAAAATAATAGCATTAAGAAGGATTAATCCTAGGCTAACTTCATAGGAAATAGTTTGTGCTACGGCTCGAAGGGCCCCGATTAAGGCATATTTTGAGTTGGAGGCTCATCCTGAGCCTAGAATAGAATAAACTGCTAGACTGGAGAGGGCAAGGATAAAAAGAATGCCAAGGTTGAGGTCTGCTATTGGGAAGGGGAGAGGTATTGGAGTTCAAAGGGTGAGGGCGAGGGTAAGGGCTAGTATGGGGGTAAAGAGAAAGAGTACGGGGGAGGAGGTGGAGGGTCGAACGGGTTCTTTTATAAAGAGTTTAAGTCCGTCTGCAATTGGTTGGAGGAGGCCGTAGGGGCCTACAACGTTTGGGCCTTTTCGTAATTGTATGTAGCCGAGGACTTTTCGTTCGACAAGCGTGAGGAGTGCAACGGCTAGAAGGACGAACACGATAAGAATTAAGGGATTGAGGATGGATGAGACTAGTGTTGAGAGCATAGTTAAAGGGAGGACTTGAACCTCCGTGGAAAGGGCTTAGGTCTTTTGCAATGTCCGGGCTCTGCCACTTTAACAAGCCATTTTCTATGGCTAGGGGGTACGCCCTTTTATCTATTTTAGTTGATTTCAATAGATGAGGGGGAGGCATATTGGGAACAGGGGCCTCTTCTTTTCGGTCCTTTCGTACTAGAAAAGATCGTGACATAGATAGAAACTGACCTGGATTACTCCGGTCTGAACTCAGATCACGTAGGACTTTAATCGTTGAACAAACGAACCCTTAATAGCGGCTGCACCATTAGGATGTCCTGATCCAACATCGAGGTCGTAAACCCTCTTGTCGATATGGGCTCTAAAAGAGGATTGCGCTGTTATCCCTAGGGTAACTCGGTCCGTTGATCGGCTATGTGCCGGATCTTATTGGTCAGAAGTTCTGTTACTTGGAGTTGTAACTCTGGGTTGTGGGGGCAGTGTGCTCCCGGTCCACATGGGGGTTTTTTGTTTCCCCGCGGTCGCCCCAACCAAAGACATTAGAACAGGGGTCAATGAGTTTTGTCCTTTATTTGAGGGGTGTTTAACATGATCTGTTCTGGCGTCTAAAGCTCCATAGGGTCTTCTCGTCTTATGTTAGTATCCCCGCTTCTGCACGGGGAGATCAATTTCATTGACTGGAAAAAGGAGACAGTTAAGCCCTCGTTATGCCATTCATACAGGTCTTCATTTAAAAGACAAGTGATTGCGCTACCTTTGCACGGTCAAAATACCGCGGCCGTTAAACTTATAGTCACAGGGCAGGCGGGACCTCTTATATTCAGGGGTTCAAGAGGCGATGTTTTTGGTAAACAGGCGAGGCTTGTGTTTGCCGAGTTCCTTCTTTTTCTTTTAGTCTTTCCCGGTTTGCACACCAGTGTGGGGTTAACGGTGAGGAACTAGGGGTTTTTCTAGTTGTTTGTTTTTTGCCTAGGGCCCTCTTTGTTTTGGGGCCGTTAATGGTCGGTGAAGGGTTCGTTCCGAGTTACACTTGTGCAGGGAGAGGTGGGTTCTCTTATTACTCATGTTAGCATAAACGCTTCCATAGTTTTATGGAGCGGCCTGGTAGGTTTAAGGGGGGTGAAATTGTGTTGTCTTTATTAGAAGGCTGGCTAGGTAATGCTCGAGCTTTAACGCTTTCTGGCTAGGTGGCTGCTTTTAGGCCCACTAGGACATTTAACCTTTAAGTTTGTTGTGATTTTTACCCTCCTTGGAAAGTTGTGTCTTGTTTCAAAGGGGCTGTACCCCCTTTGACTAACTCCTTTAACTTCTTTGTTCGGTGTGAAGGCCTTAGGCCAGTGGGAATGGAGAATTTAAAGGGCTGAACTTTTATTCAGTTTTCAGGCAACCAGCTATAACTAGGCTCGGTAGGTCTGTCACCTCTACTCGAAGTTCTTCCCACTCTTTTGCCACAGAGACGGGGGGGGTCCTATAAATTAGACTGCCTTGGAGTAGCTCGCTTAGTTTCGGGGTATCAAACTATAATGCTTTTTGCTTGAGGTTTTCTGGCTAAATCATGATGCAAAAGGTACAAGGGGTAATCTCTGCTTTTTAGGGCTTTACTGGGTTATTTCATTACTCTTTCAGCTTTCCCTTGCGGTACTTTCTCTGTTGCTCCTAGGTCCTTTTTCGTCGCCCGTACTTAGGTGGGAAAATGGTTTGTTGTTGAGTGAATGGTGTATTTGGGGGTATAGATAGGGTCAATTTGGGGTTGATGGGTGGGCTAGCTGTTGGGCGTCAGGGTGGCTCGATTTGCACGGGCGACTTCTCAGTGTAAGGGAGATGCTTTTCTGGCTTAGCTACACTCTGGTTTTTCCAAGTACACCTTCCGGTACACTTACCATGTTACGACTTGCCTCCCCTTTACCGGTAAAATATATTATTTATAGGATGTTGTTGGCTTGGGGAGAGTGACGGGCGGTGTGTGCGCGCTTCAGGGCCGATTTCAGCGGAACACTCTATTTTCTGCTTACTGCTAAATCCTCCTTCTAATGTGTATTTCATTACATTGTTCGTATTCCCTGTAGTAGGGAATGTAGCCCATTTCTTCCCCTCTCATATGCTACACCTCGACCTGGCGTTTTGAGTTGTGCTAGTTTTGCTTACTGTGGTTCCTTCACAGGGTAAGCTGACGACGGCGGTATATAGACGGGAAGAACAAGAGAGGGTGAGGTTTAACGGGGGTTATCGGTTCTAGAACAGGCTCCTCTAGGTGGATCTAAAGCACCGCCAAGTCCTTTGGGTTTTAAGCTAGTGCTCGTAGTACCCGGGCGGATAGTGGGTGTAGGGGACTATCAAGGTTTAGGGCTGGGCATAGTGGGGTATCTAATCCCAGTTTGTTTCGCAGCTTTCGTGGGGTCGGGGGTGTAAAGCCACTTTCGTAGTGGGGCTTCTTGCTCTCGGGTACGTATAACAGTTCTGAGGGCGTTCGGCTTTAGTTTAAGAAGTCCCTAACCACTCTTTACGCCGATGTCTGTCAACTTGAGCCTCTCGTATAACCGCGGTGGCTGGCACGAGTTTTACCGGCCCTCTTGGCTTTAACTAAGTCAAGTTTTCACTTATGGCTTAATGTCTATCACTGCTGAGTTCCCTTGAGGGTGTGGCTAAGCAAGGTGTCATGGGCTGCGGGAAGTGTGCCTGATACCAGCTCCTTGTTTTCGGGCAGAAAACTGTGGGCATTCTCACAGGGGGGCGGAGACTTGCATGTGTAAGTTTAGCCAAAGCTGACAGTAAAGTCAGGACCAAGCCTTTGTGCTTACGGGACCTTTCTAGGGTCCGTCTTAACATCTTCAGTGTTATGCTTTAGTTAAGCTACGCTAGC